GGATGTGGATAAATGGAAGGATGATAGAAAGAGAGAACCAAAATCTTAATGATATATGATTCCAATATGTATGGTCTATGAATAACCTCATAAAAGGCAGTGTGATAAAGCATCAATTATTGATTGAAATAATAATTAAAGGAAAGTAAAGAGCCTCGGGTTAATGGAAACTAAGGAGATTAACTCAGGAAAAGATTTTGGGTGGAGCTCCATTGCAGAGTTCAGGCCTAACCATTAATGGAGAAGCTATGGGAACGACGTAACCTGTGAATACATAAGATTCTATTGAAAACAAATCTTAATAATTCATTGGGTGGGATGGCGGAACGAACCAAGAACAAATTTATTTATTCTGAAAAGTCATGGATTGACCCTACGAATGAAGCAGAAAAGAGTCAATATTCGCCCGCGAAACCTTTCTTTATTGGATTACAATATTTGGCATGATTCAATAGGAATAAAAATAAGGATTTTTTCTAAAAAAGAAGTACTATCTATAAATATACGGGTCTAGCTGTATATACAGTTTCCTATTCCTATGTAACGTAAAAAAGGAAATCCCATTACTTAATTTAGTATTAGTTTACTATATTATTTATATATTCTATATTAAATACATGTGTATCTGTAATATTATTGAATCGTTTCATTCGCGAGGAGCTGGATGAGAAGAAACTCTCATGTCCGGTTCTGTAGTAGAGATGGAGTTAAGAACCAACCATCAACTATAACCCCAAAAGAACCAGATTTCGTAAACAACATAGAGGAAGAATGAAGGGAATATCTTGTCGAGGCAATCATATTTGTTTCGGAAGATACGCTCTTCAGGCACTTGAACCCGCTTGGATCACAGCTAGACAAATAGAAGCAGGGCGAAGAGCAATGACACGATATGCCCGTCGTGGTGGAAAAATATGGGTACGTATATTTCCCGACAAACCTGTTACAGTAAGACCTGCGGAGACGCGTATGGGTTCGGGGAAGGGATCCCCCGAATATTGGGTATCCGTTGTTAAACCGGGCCGAATACTTTATGAAATGGGCGGAGTATCAGAAAATGTAGCCAGAGCAGCTATTGAAATAGCTGCGTGCAAAATGCCTATACGAACTCAATTTGTTAGTTCAATTTCAGGATAAGGACATAGAACTAACAAAAAGGAGTATTGATGATGAAAAAACAACCACAGGTTTATTTATTTCTGGACAGACAATATTTCTTTTTTCCCTCATCCTTTGCATTGAAACAAGAGATAAAAAAAAAAAAGAACAAAAAATGATATGATTCAACCTCAGACCCTTTTGAATGTAGCGGATAACAGCGGAGCTCGAGAATTGATGTGTATTCGAATCATAGGAGCTGGTAATCACCGATATGCTCATATTGGTGACGTTATTATTGCTGTAATCAAAGAAGCAATGCCCAATATGCCTTTAGAAAGGTCAGAAGTAGTTAGAGCTGTAATTGTACGTACACGTAAAGAACTCAAACGTGACAACGGTATGATAATACGATATGATGACAATGCAGCGGTTGTCATTGATCAAGAGGGAAATCCAAAAGGAACTCGAGTTTTTGGTGCGATTGCTCGGGAATTGAGACAGTTGAATTTTACTAAAATAGTTTCGTTAGCTCCCGAAGTATTATAAATACTAATGGATGAAATTATGATATAGTCGGATGATATCTGAAATAGAAAAAATTAGTAGATTGTATCTCACGCATATTACTATTAATAATTGAATAATTCAATAAACAAAAAAAAAAATAAAACATGTTGATTATATCAAAATTAGGAGGCACTAATAAATATAGTTCGTCATGGGTAGGGACACTATTGCCGATATAATAACTTCTATAAGAAATGCTGACATGGGTAAAAACAGAACGGTTCGAATAGCATCTACTAATATCACCGAAAACATTGTTAAAATACTTCTACGAGAAGGTTTTATTGAAAACGTTCGGAAACATCAGGAAAATCAAAAATATTTCTTGGTTTCAACCTTGCGGCATAGAAGGACTAAGAAAGGAATATATAGAACTGTTTTAAAACGTATCAGCCGACCCGGTCTACGAATCTATTCCAACTATCAACGAATTCCTAAGATTTTAGGTGGAATGGGGATTGTAATTCTTTCTACTTCTCGAGGTATAATGACAGATCGAGAAGCTCGACTAGAAAGAATTGGAGGAGAAGTTTTGTGTTATATATGGTGATCCTCCTCTAGTATCCTAATTTTATCTCTAACTTCCTATTTGTGAAATAGAGAGGAAAAATGAGTTATATAACTCTTCCTACATTAGTTGATACTTCAAGGGGGTTACCTGAAATGAAAGAACAAAAATTGATTCATGAAGGTTTAATTACTGAATCACTTCCCAACGGTATGTTCCGGGTCCGTTTAGATAATGAAGATCTAATTCTAGGTTATATTTCAGGGAGGATACGGCGCAGTTTTATACGGATACTACCGGGAGATAGAGTAAAAATCGAAATAAGTCGGTATGATTCAACCAGGGGACGTATAATTTATAGACTTCGCAACAAAGATTCGAACGATTAGATGATTTTTTAAACATTCCTTTCATAGGAATACAATTCGAAGTTACAAAATGCAAGAGACTTATTTTCTTCCAAGGAATAGATTCAGAAATAAGGTAAGGAATGAGAAATATGAAAATAAGGGCTTCTGTTCGTAAAATTTGTGAAAAATGTCGACTGATCCGTAGGCGTGGACGAATTATAGTGATTTGTTCCAATCCGAGACATAAACAGAGACAAGGATAGTCTTTCTAAAAAAGAACTTTCTAAAGAACTTTCTAAAGGAAGTACCATGTAAAATAAAATTAAAAGATCTGTTTTAACATGAAATGGATATCTCCATATCTTTCTGTATATTTCTGACTCATATTTATGAGATGATAAAATATGACAAAACCTATACCAAGAGTTAGTTCGCGTAGAAATGGGCGTCTTGGTTCACGCAAGAATGGACGTAGAATACCAAAAGGTGTTATTCATGTTCAAGCGAGTTTCAACAATACCATTGTAACGGTTACAGATGTACGAGGTCGGGTGGTTTCTTGGGCCTCCGCCGGCACTTCTGGATTCAAAGGCACAAGAAGAGGGACACCTTACGCTGCTCAAGCCGCAGCGGTTAATGCTATTCGTACAGTAATTGATCAGGGTATGCAACGAGCAGAAGTTATGATAAAAGGTCCCGGTCTCGGAAGAGATGCAGCATTACGGGCCATTCGTAGAAGTGGTATACTATTAAGTTTCGTACGTGATGTAACACCTATGCCACATAATGGGTGTCGACCTCCTAAAAAAAGACGTGTGTAGAAATAAGAATTAAACAGATTTCAAGAGAAATAAATAATTCAACGATCTGATCAAATAATAAGAAATATTAGTATGGTTCGAGAGGAAGTAGCAGGATCCACTCGAACACCACAGTGGAAATGTGTTGAATCAAGAGTAGACAGTAAGCGTCTTTATTATGGTCGTTTTATTTTGTCCCCGCTTATGAAAGGTCAAGCCGATACCATAGGTATTGCCATGCGAAGGGCTTTACTTGGAGAAATAGAAGGAACATGTATCACACGTGCAAAATCTGAGAAGGTGCCACATGAATATTCTACGATAGTAGGTATTGAAGAATCAGTACATGAAATTTTCATAAATTTGAAAGAAATTGTATTGAGAAGCAATCTCTATGGAGTTAGAGACGCGTCCATTTGCGTCAGGGGTCCTAGATGCATAACCGCTCAAGATATCATCTCACCACCCTCCGTGGAAATAGTTGACACGACACAACATATAGCCAACCTGACGGAACCGATTGATTTGTGTATTGGATTACAAATCCAGAGAGATCGCGGATATCGTATGAAATCAACAAATAACTCGCAAGATGGAAGTTATCCTATAGATGCTGTATCTATGCCTGTTCGAAATGCAAATCATAGTATTCATTGTTATGGGAATGGAAATGAAAAACAAGAGATACTTTTTCTAGAAATATGGACTAATGGAAGTTTAACTCCTAAGGAAGCACTTTATGAAGCTTCTCGTAATTTGATTGATTTATTTATTCCTTTTTTACATGCAGAGGAAGCGGACATGAATTTTGAGGAAAATAAAAACAGGTTTACTCTGACCATTTTTTCCTTTCAAGATAGATTAACTAATCTTAAGAAAAACAAAAAAGGAATTCCATTTAAATATATTTTTATTGACCAATCAGAATTGCCTTCCAGGACCTATAATTGTCTCAAAAGGTCCAATATACATACATTATTGGACCTTTTGAGTAACAGTCAAGAAGATCTTATGAGAATTGAATATCTTCGCATAGAAGATGTAAAACAGATATTGGACACTCTACAGAAGCATTTCGCAATCCATTTACCTAAGAATAGGTTTTCATTTTCAATTTCTTGTAATTATTTTATCTTCTTTTTATAATCTTTTTATAAAGATAGAAAGAAAAGAAATTGAAAAGAAAAACTGAGTTTTAAATCCTTTCGGAAAGATCCCTATTTTCGCGAAATAGATCATAATAAAGTTAATTAATGTATCTAGGGAAGATTCACTTTGATGCAACTATTCCCTAGATACCTACGTCGTGGTATTTCACGGTTGAATCAATTTGAAAAAGACCTAAAGTTAGAGATTTATCAATAGGTAACGTTGCTCCAATACCTAACCAAAGAGCTACTGCAGTACCGATCAAAAAGACTGTTGTAGCTACTGGACGACGGAATGGATTTTGGAATTTATTAACATTCTCTAAAAAGGGTACTGTCAATAATCCCATTGGTACTGAAGCCATTAAAAGAACACCCAATAACTTATTTGGTACTGTGCGGAGTATTTGAAATACGGGAAAGAAGTACCATTCGGGTAATATTTCCAAAGGAGTTGCAAATGGGTCCGCCGGTTCACCAATCATTGACGGTTCTAGAACCGCTAAACCTACATTACATGCAATAG